TGCAAATAAAAAAGCCGTTTTATTTCACTCATATAACTATCTGGTTTAGTTCATCAACCCGAATTCTGAATAAAAAAAATATATATATATATTAAACTCATTTAACTTTCTTACTAGAAAGAAAATAAATAGGGGAAATTTTATGTCTCACCGAATCACACGTAGAGATATTGATAATACACATAGAGTTAATGGTATTTCATAACTAATTGATTGAGCAGCAGCTCTTAAACCACCTAAAAAGGAATATTTATTATTTGATCCATATCCCGACATAAGAAGTCCAACGGGAGCAAGACTTGAAACAGCGATCCATAAAAAAACACCAATACTAAGATCGGCTAGAATAAGGCGATAACCAAAAGGAATTACTGAATAACTTAGTAAAATGGATATGACTGCTATGGATGGTCCGATACTGAATAAACGAGTATCCCCTCTAGATGGAAAAAGATTCTCTTTGAAAAGTAGTTTTACCCCATCTGCTAGAGCTTGAAGAATTCCCAAGGGGCCGGCGTATTCAGGTCCAATACGTTGTTGTATCCCTGCAGATATTTCTCTTTCTAACCAAACAATTACTAGTACACCTAGTGTGATTCCTAATACAAGAGTCAAAATAGGGACAAGCACCCATATGATCCCATAGACTTCTTTTAAGAATTCCAATCTGGAAAACGAATGGATGGCTTGTAGTTCTGTTGTATTATCAATTATCATTTCAACGATCAACTTCTCCCATAATGATATCTATACTACCTAGTATCGTCATAATATCAGCCAATTTCATTCTTTTAACTAACTGAGGCAGAATTTGCAAGTTGATAAAACCCGGTGGGCGAATTTTCCATCTCCAAGGAAAAACACTCTGATCTCCTATCAGAAAAATTCCCAATTCTCCTTTTGGTGCTTCGACTCTTACATAAAGTTCTTGTTTGGACAATTCAAAAGTTGGAGAAGGTTTTTTACTAATAAATCGATATTCAAAATCATTCCATTCAGTATCTTTTACTCTATCAAAGCGTCGGATTTCTAAATTCTCAAAGGGCCCCCCTGGAATTCCTTCCAGAGCCTGTTGGATAATTTTTATGGATTCTGTCATTTCACTGATTCGTACTAAATAACGAGCTAATGAATCCCCTTCTTTTTGCCATTGAACCTCCCAATCAAATTCGTCGTAACACTCATAATGATCAACTTTACGAAGGTCCCATTGTATTCCGGAAGCTCGTAGCATTGGTCCTGATAAACCCCAATTTAGTGCTTCTTCTCCTCCAATAATGCCTACGCCCTCAACTCGTTCTAAAAAAATAGGATTCCGTGTAATAAGCTTTTGATATTCAGCAACCCCTGTTAAAAAATAATCGCAAAAATCCAAACATTTATCTATCCATCCATGAGGTAGATCAGCAGCTATTCCTCCGATACGAAAATAATTATGCATCATTCGCATACCGGTGGCAGCTTCGAATAGGTCATATATCAATTCTCGTTCTCGAAAAATATAGAAGAAAGGGGTCTGTGCCCCAATATCTGCCATAAAAGGACCAAGCCATAACAAATGAGAAGCTATACGACTCAACTCCAACATAATGGCTCTGATATAGCTAGCCCTTTTAGGTACTTGAATATTGCCTAGTTGTTCGGGTCCATTTACGGTTATTGCTTCTGTGAACATAGTAGCTAAATAATCCCAACGTGTTACATAAGGCAAATATTGTATAATTGTTCGGTTTTCCGCAATTTTCTCCATTCCTCTGTGTAAATAACCCAATATTGGTTCACAGTCAATAACATCTTCACCATCGAGAGTAACGATAAGTCGAAGAACACCATGCATTGATGGGTGGTGAGGACCCATATTGACTATCATGAGGTCTTTTCTTGTAGTTGGTGCAATCATAAGTTTTTTACCGAGTCATTCTTCCATGAATTGCTGAAAGTAAAAAGAAGTTCATCAAAATTGAAACGCATAAGTTCAAATGATATCACTCTTTAAATTAACGAGTTTTTGTCTCTCGAATATCCAACCGATCAATTAATTCTTTATAACGTACTCTATTTTTTTTTGACAAATAAGCCAGTAATCGTTGACGTTTTCCCAAAATTTTTCGCAAACCTCTCTGAGATGAATAGTCTTTTTTGTGCAATTCCAAATGTGAAGTAAGTCTCCTTATCTTAGTGGTGAAACTGAATACTTGAAATTCAACAGACCCTCTGTTTTCTTCATTTTCTTTTTGAGAAATAACCGAAATGAATGAATTTCTTACCATAAAAAAAAGCCTCCTCTCCCTTTTTACAGATATGGATTTTACCGATCAGTAATAATAATGTCATTCATTTTAATGTGGTATATACAATAATCTAATTCAAATTTCTTTATGAACTCCTAATTTTATCAATTCAAATGAATCAATCCAATTGAAAATTAGATTTAGATAGGGAGAGAAAAGGATTGGCACATTTTCGTATTCACAAAAGCGAAGAATTTAGACCTAAAATGAAGAGGGTTCTGTTGATTCATTTCTAGATCGAATTGATACATTATTCATTTAGTATTGGATATTTAGAATGAAATGTAAGACAGGACGTGTGATGTGTGTATTTATTTGCTTTCATATATCCTATATAGTAGAGGATATATAGGAAAAATGTACTATCAACGAATTTTCAATCGTGGATACAAATGTATCCTTAACATACTGAAACGACTGCCATTATTGGTATCAAACCAATAGCGATTCATACAAGCTAAATCTTCTAATCGATAATTAGGCCAAAGAAAGAACTTCAATTTCATTAATTGATTTGTCTCTCTATCAAGGTGATTACTGTCACCTAGAACTTGGCTGCTATTCTTTTCGTTGCAAAATACAGGATTTCCATCTACATCATTCCTATTCTTTGAATTGAAACAAATTAGAATTCTTAATTTTCTACGACGCCTAAATGAGAAAATATTTTCAGGAACAAGCAAATCCAAATGATTTTTGTCTCTATTTCTTGTTATTCTTTCATGTGGTGGAATAGATTCATCAAAATTATTCTTAGCAACATATCTTTGCTCTCGGTATCTTTGATTAGTTTGGTGCTTACTCTTATGAACCAACAAAATACCGATGGTTTGATACATAATAAACTGTCCGTCGTTTTTTACAGACAGACGAATGGGTTCGATAATAAATATTCCCCTTTTCATCAATTCTGGAAGAGTTAAATTCTTCTGAATCAGCATTATATCCAAACTCATTTCTCCCCTTTGAATCGAGGATATAGAAATTTTTCTTGGATCTATTAGTCTAAGCAGGAAACAATATACCTTAATATTATTGATCAGTCTTTGATTCAAAGTATCGTCCCATCTCAATTGAAAAAGCAAATAACGTTTCAGGAACAAATCAAGTTCTGCTTCCGTGTTACTTTTGTATTGTTTTTTATTTTTACCTTTTTTCATGTCCGATCTCGCATAATCTTCTTCAATATCTTTTTGTTGGTTTGAAAGAACGGATCCAAGATCCCCTTGGCTTGTGGTTTTTTTTTCTTCTTGATTTCGATTCTTTATTTTTTTATTCGATGGTATCAAAAAACTTCCCTTTTGCTTTTCATTAATCTTTTGATTTTGATTACTATTTTCATTTCGATTCAAATTTAAAAGAAGTAATTTGCTTGGTATAAACCAAGATTTCGTTTTATATGTATTATAAAGTAACACAAATTCTGGGAAGAACCAAAGTTCCAGATTCAATATGGGACGCTTTAGTATTTTTTCATTCATCCCCATCCAATCAAAAAAGACTTTTGGGGAGTTTGGTAAATTCATTTCGGGAATCATAAGATAAAAAATATTTTTTTTATCAATTATTTGATAATTATTAGTAACAATCTGAGTATTTTGATTACTATTGGCACCGATCGTGATCCAGGCCTCAATATCGACTTTTTGTCTAAGATCAAAATTGATAATTTTCCAATCCAAATATTTCCTATCGGGAGTTTTTTCCATATATAGAATATCGCCCTTTCCTAGATAATTATTGATAGGGATACTCCTCAGCATATCAAAAAAAGTGTCTTTATATGGGTTGTAATTATAAGAAATCTCTTGATTCTTATTTCCTTCAAACGGCGATCTAGAAATAAATGAGTCCTTTTTATTTTCAGAATTAATAGATTTATATGATAAAAGATCATATTTATAGTATTTTTGAAAATTATCTTTTTTATTCAATAATGAATAGACTTCCAAAATATTTTCTTTTTTGGAATCAATTAATTGGTCTTTTTCATATAAATCCCATTTGCTGAAATTTTTCCTTTTAACCATATGACGTTGATAAACTCTATTCCGCCATTGTTGTGGTATTAATCTAGACCATCTGATCTGAGATAAATCGTATTGATAATGCCCTCTTAACCAGTTTTTCCATTGATTCATTTCAGAACTCGGAAGTCTGTTATCCCTTAATTTAGAATGAACTATTCCTTGTGTTTCAAAAGAATCCTTTATTTCAGGCTTAAGAAAAAAAGGGATTCCTTGATATTGAAGAAATGATTTTAATTTATACAAGTTAATAACTTGGGTTTGTGATAATTTGTAAAATACATATGCTTGTGATAAGTACGATAAGTCATAAAAAATATGTGAATTTGTCTGACTATTACTAATATTATAAAGTGACTTTTTTATAGTCGAAATAAACTCAATTGGATTTTTATTTTTTTTATTAATTATTTCTTGACTTGTTTCATTATTGTAAATGGATTTATTAATAATTTTTTTTGTTGATTCAAGAAATAATTTTCTCTTTATTCTGGGAATATTAATGATAGATAAAAATATATTTGTGTAGATTCTTTCAATGAAAAATTTAAAAACAAAAGGTAATTTAGAGATTAATCGAGCATTTCTTCTTTTTAATATTTGCCATTTTTCTAATCTTTTAGCATTATAACTTGTTTTGTTAAGACTAATATTTATTTCTGGAGTTACTTTTTTTTTCTCT